ATTAAAAGCCTTCTATTTCTAAAAGGAATAAAAAAAAAACTTTCTAAAATAAATCCAATTCTATTATTTGGATTGAGAGAAATATATGAATTGAGTGAAACTAAAAAAGATTCAATAATTAGTAATCAGATGATTCCTGAATCGTCCGTTCAAATTCGATCTATGTGGACAAATTATTCACTGACAGAAAACAAAATTAAAAATCTGACTGATAGAACAAGCACAATCAGAAATCAAATAGAACAAATTACAAAAGAGAAGACAAATGGATTTCTGACTCAAGAAATAAATATTAGTTCTAACAAAACACGTTATCATACTAAAATATTAGAATCATTAAAAACTATTTGGCAGATATTAAAAAGAAGAAATGCTCGATTAATCCGTAAATCATATTCTTTTTTTAAATTTTTCATTGAAAGGATATATATAGATATTTTTCTATGTATCATTAATATTCCAAGGATCAATACACAACTTTTTCTGGAATCAACAAAAAAAATTATTAATAAATACATTTACAATAATGAAGTAAATCAAGAAAGAATTAATAAAACAAATAAAAATACCATTCACTTTATTTCGATTATAAAAAACTCACTTTCTAATATTAGAAATAAAAATTCAAAAATTTGTTGTGACCTATCCTCCTTCTCACAAGCATATATATTTTACAAATTATCACAAATACAAGTTATTAACTTGTATAAGTTAAGGTCTGCCCTTCAATATCACGGAACATCTTTTTTTCTTAAGAATGAAATAAAGGATTTTTTTGAAGAACAAGGAATATTTCCTTACGAATTAAGACATAAAACCTTTTTTGATTGCAAAAGAAATCAATGGAAAAACTGGTTAAAAAGTCATTATCAATATGATTTACCTCATATTAGATGGCCTAGATTAGTACCAGAAAAATGGCGAAATAGAGCCAACCAACACTGTATAGTTCAAAATAAAGATTTAAACAAATGGGATTCATATGAAAAAGACAAACTAATTCATTACGAAAGACAAAATTATTTTGAAACAGACTCATTACTGAATAAAAAATCTAATTTAAAAAAAAACTATAGATATGATCTTTTATCATATAAATCTATTAATATTAATTATAAAGACAAACTTTTTGATAATTACAACAGAGATAAACGCAAATTTTTTGATATGCTGGTAGGTATCCCTATCCAGAATTATCTAGTCTCTAATTATCTAGGAGAAGATCATATTATGGATAGGCATAAAATTCCGGATAGAAAATATTTGGATTGGAGAATTCTCAACTTTTGTCTTAGAAAAAAGGTCGATATTGAGTCCTGGGTTGATATCGATACCAAGAGTAATAAAAATATTAAAACTGGAGTTAATAATTATCAAATAATTGAAAAAATTAATAATAAGAAGGGTCTCTTTTATTTCACAATTCATCAAGATCAAGAAATCAAATCATCCAATCAAAAAAGTTTATTTTTTGACTGGATGGGAATGAATGAAGAAATACGAAGTCGTCCTATATCGAATCTGGAACTTTGGTTCTTTCCAGAATTTGTCTTACTTTACAATGCATATAAGATTAAACCTTGGATCATACCAATCAAATCACTTCTTTTAAATTTTAATGAAAATGAAAACCTTAATAAAAACATCACTGAAAAGAAAAAAGGTTTTATATCATCGAATAATAAAAAATCTATTGGATTTGGATTAGAGAATCAAAATCAAGAAGAAAGAAAACCCGCAGGCCAAGGGGAGCTTGAATCAGATGAAGAAAAACAAGGAAATCTTGGATCAGTTCTCTCAAAACAAGAAAAAAATATTGAAGAAGATTATGCGGAATCGGACATAAAAAAACGTAGAAAGAAAAAGCAATACAAAAGCAATACAGAAGCAGAACTCCATTTTTTCCTAAAAAAGTATTTGCGTTTTCAATTGAGATGGGATGATTCTTTAAATCAAAGAATTATCAATAATATCAAAATATATTGTCTCTTGCTTAGACTGATAAATCCAAGAGAAATTGCTATATCTTCTATTCAAAGGGGAGAAATGAGTCTAGACATTCTGATGATTCAGAGGGATTTAACTCTTCCAGAATTAATGAAAAAGGGAATATTGATTATTGAACCAGTTCGTCTGTCTGTAAAAAACGATGGACAATTTTTTATATATCAAACCATAGGTATTTCATTGGTTCATAAAAATAAGCACCAAATAAATCAAAGATACCAAGAAAAAAGCTATGTTGATAAAAAGAATTTTGATGAATCCATTGCAAGACATCAAAGAATGACTGGAAATAGAGACAAAAATCATTATGATTTCCTTGTCCCTGAAAATATTTTATCCCCTAAACGTCGTAGAGAATTTCGAATTATAATTAGTTTCAATTCACAGAATAGAAATGCTATGCGTAGAAATCCAAGATTTGACAATAACGTAAAAAACTGTTGTCAAGTTTTGAATAAAAGCAAAGATCTTGATAGAGATAAAAATAACCTAATAAAATTAAAGGTCTTTCTTTGGCCCAATTTTCGATTAGAAGATTTAGCTTGTATGAATCGCTATTGGTTTAATACTACTAATGGTAGTCGTTTCAGTATGGTAAGGATACATATGTATCCGCGATTGAAAATTAGTTGATAGTGCATTTTCCTATATATCATGCACTGCTTCGGGTATATGAAAACAAATGCATGCACACATGGATTGTCTTAGATTCCATTCTGATACATGATATGCATTTAATGACATACATATCAATTAGATCTATAAATGAATCAACAGAATCTTCTTATTTTAGATCTAAAATTTAATTTTCTCTTTTACAGAAATATACCATCATACCTATCCGAATTTAATTGAAAATTGGGTTGATTCTTTTTTAGTTGATAAAATTAGGAAGTTCATAACGAAATTAAGATAATTGTGCAAAAATGACTAGCATTATTATTACTGATCGGTAAAATTAATATCCTTAAAAAAAAAAGGGGGTTTCGTTTTATGATAAAAAATGCATTCATCTCATTTCAAGAAAAAAAAGAAGAAAACAGGGGGTCTGTTGCATTTCAAGTATTAAGTTTCACCAATAAGATACGAAGACTTACTTCACATTTGGAATTGCACAGAAAAGACTATTTATCTCAGAGAGGTCTACGGAAAATTCTGGGAAAACGTCAACGGCTGCTGTCTTATTTGTCAAAGAAAAATAGAGTACGTTATAAAGAATTAATAAATCAGTTGGATATTCGGGATCGGGAGTCAAAAAAAAGTCGTTAATTTAAAAATTTTGAATTAGTTAATTTATTAGATCTTGAATTTTGATGAACCTCTTTTCGTTTTCAGCAATTCAATTCATGTAAGAATGAATCAAGGAAAAACTTATGAATATACCAGCTACAGGAAAAGACCTTATGATAGTCAATATGGGACCTCACCACCCATCAATGCATGGTGTTCTTCGTCTAATCGTTACTCTAGATGGTGAAGATGTTATTGACTGTGAACCAATATTAGGTTATTTACACAGAGGAATGGAAAAAATTGCGGAAAACCGAACAATTATCCAATATCTGCCTTATGTAACACGGTGGGATTATTTAGCTACTATGTTCACAGAAGCAATAACGGTAAATGGACCAGAACAGTTGGGAAATATTCAAGTCCCTAAAAGAGCCAGCTATATAAGAGTAATTATGTTGGAATTGAGTCGTATAGCTTCGCATCTGTTATGGCTTGGCCCTTTTATGGCAGATATTGGTGCCCAGACTCCTTTTTTCTATATTTTCAGAGAACGAGAATTAGTATATGATCTATTCGAAGCTGCCACCGGTATGAGAATGATGCATAATTATTTTCGTATCGGAGGAATAGCGGCTGATCTACCTCATGGTTGGATAGATAAATGCTTGGACTTTTGCGATTATTTTTTAACAGGGATTGTTGAATATCAAAAACTTATTACACGAAATCCTATTTTTTTAGAACGAGTTGAAGGAGTAGGCATTATTGGTGGAGAAGAAGCAATAAATTGGGGTTTATCCGGACCAATGCTCCGCGCGTCTGGAATACAATGGGATCTTCGTAAGGTTGATCATTATGAGTGTTACGACGAATTTGATTGGGAAGTCCAGTGGCAAAAAGAAGGAGATTCATTAGCTCGTTATTTAGTGCGAATTAGTGAAATGACGGAATCCATAAAAATTATTCAACAGGCTCTGGAAGGAATTCCGGGAGGTCCCTATGAGAATTTAGAAATACGATGCTTTAATAGACAAAGGGATCCAGAATGGAATGATTTTGAATATAGATTCATTAGTAAAAAACCTTCTCCTGCTTTTGAATTGCCGAAACAAGAACTTTATGTGAGAGTCGAAGCCCCAAAGGGAGAGTTGGGAATTTTTCTGATAGGGGATCAAAGCGGTTTTCCTTGGAGATGGAAAATTCGCCCACCGGGTTTTATTAATTTGCAAATTCTTCCTCAGCTAGTTAAAAGAATGAAATTGGCAGATATTATGACGATACTCGGTAGCATAGATATCATTATGGGAGAAGTTGATCGTTAAAATGATAATTGATACAACAGAAGTACAAGATATCAATTCTTTTTCTAGATTGGAATCTTTAAAAGAGGTTTATGGAATCATATGGATGCTTGTCCCTATTTTTACTCCTGTATTGGCGATCACAACAGGTGTACTTGTAATTGTGTGGTTAGAAAGAGAAATATCTGCAGGGATACAACAACGTATTGGGCCTGAATACGCCGGTCCTTTGGGAATTCTTCAAGCTCTAGCAGATGGGACAAAACTTCTTTTCAAAGAGAATCTTCTTCCATCTAGAGGAAATACTCGTTTATTCAGTATTGGACCGTCTATAGCAGTTATATCAATTTTACTAAGTTATTCAGTAATTCCTTTTAGCAATCACCTTGTTTTAGCTGATCTCAATATCGGGATTTTTTTATGGATTGCTATCTCAAGTATTGTTCCTATTGGACTTCT